TGGGGGTAGGTAGGAAGTTGATCATAGATTATCAATAAATCTAGAATTAATTCTTCCTGGGTCGATGCCCGAGCGGTTAATGGGGACGGACTGTAAATTCGTTGACGATATGTCTACGCTGGTTCAAATCCAGCTCGACCCAATAATTCGTTGCTCCATGAATATGAAATAACCAATTTGTCCTCCAGAAACGGAAATGCCTGATCCGTAGAAATGAAGAGAAAGAGTCAATTTTTTCTCTATCCATGTTTTTCTAATTCGTTCTGATTTTTCTAACGATCTAGATTAATGATACTTAATTAAGATTAAGTATCATAAAAATAAAAATAGTTCTTTTTCTCATTGAAAAATTTATTATCTATTTTTTTGGCAATAAAATAACCATTCGTTACTAGTAATCCGTGTCGCTCTCACTATATTCCATATCCATGTGGATATTCAGTATATCATTCGTGTTTCTGTTACAACACAACGAATAGAATGTTCTTATCAAACTAGTAAGAATATGTATGCCATACACCTTGCTGGGATTGTAGTTCAATCGGTCAGAGCACCGCCCTGTCAAGGCGGAAGCTGCGGGTTCGAGCCCCGTCAGTCCCGAACTAGGATCCGATGAATTTATCAATTCATCTCCCCATTTTCTGTGAAAAGGGGGACAGGTAGCAAGATCTAATCCCCAGAAAGCGGGGATCCTTATTTCTTTTGTTTTTCGTTTCGCATTTATCATCAGACAAGTACGGGAATTTCAATTTCTTTCACTAATACCCCTTGATAAGGGGAAACATATGTAAGTTGGTACAATCGGTGGCATTACTATATTCAGTATTTTAATAGATACCATACTCGTCTGACTTTCTTTTTCAATTGTTCTTGAACAATGAAATGGAATAGAGTTCCCCTATTTTTATCGGGAGTACATACACAAATTGTATTCGTTTATTGTACGATAAACAATGAACTTAACATAATTACCTCGACTTTGTTTGTGTATTCTCAATGACTAATTGGAAACAATCTATCTATTCTCATGCAAATTGCACACTGAATTTTTGATGTATGCGTTCTAGTCTCAATCCAAGAAAGAAGAAGAGATACTATACTAATAAAATAAAAGACCAAGCAACGCCCCTTTTTAGTAAATTTGTTGGAATATTAGATCTTTTCTACTTAACACCCGTCCTTTTTTCCATCTCACTTCTACTGTTTGGATCTGTGTGACCCATAGAATACCGGTCATATAATATCTCATAATTGTATGTATAAGTATAAGGAAAGAGAGTTGTATAAGAAAGACAAAGACAGTAGGTTATGGAGGAAAAGAAAAAAAAAAGTGGAAAAAAGGATGAAAAATTCAATGGAATTCCTGATCCAATAAAGAATCCCATTTCGGATTTAGTATGGATAAAATAAAAGATTTTCTTATGTTATACTATTCAATTCTCGACGATAAATCGATTTGATAGATCAGATATTGTTATTCATAATATTGATCCGATTCAGTATCATCAGAATTCAATTCATCCCATTGAATTGACAGGAGTAAAATTTCTTATCTCTATGGGATTAGATCCCGAGTTATTGCGAAGTAAAAAAAACAATGAGATTATGGAAGTCAATATTCTCGCATTTATTGCTACTGCACTGTTCATTCTAGTTCCTACTGCTTTTTTACTTATCATCTACGTAAAAACAGTCAGTCAAAATGATTAATTTAACTGAAACTTGGTTGGATTATTAGTTCTTATCAATGATTGAAGAAATAAAAGAAAGGGATTAAAACTCCAAGTTTTAAATGAAACGATTTGGCTGGAATCATAAGTATCTGAGATAGTGTGGTAGAAAGAACTATAGTTCTTTCTACCACACTAGATAGTATTGTATATTTTTATCATATATTTATATTATCATATAAATAGTATGATCATATAAATTGTATCATATAAAGTTGTATACAGATATGGTTTTATATAGATATAGATCAATTTACAATATGTACATGTATTAGATGTACATCTAATACATATACATCGAAATAGCAGTCTAATTCTATTTCTTTTTTTTTTTTCGCTACATCTACTTGTATTGTATGGGTTTCGATCAATCCAAAATAATCCAAGGCCAACTCTTCTAATTCCTAGGCTTCTTATAACTTATAACTTAATATATAGATTTATATTAATAATTAGATTTAATATTAATTAATATATATATATATTAATTAATATTAAACTAAAATAAATATATATATAAAATATATATATATATATAAGTTAAGTCCCGAGATCCATCGAAAGAATTAATGGAGGAAAAATAGTATGGGTATGGGCATATATTAACTATATAAAAATATAATAAAAAAAAAATGCAAAAAAAAAAAGAAAACGAAACCAAGGAATCTTTTTTTTTTTTTAGTTTCGCAAAACGATCAATTAAACGATTGATACAATTCGATCACTCAATCGATTATTCAATTAGTAGTACCCCTAGAGTCCACTTCTTCCCCATACTACGAGTGAGAGGGAAAATGTAAAGACTACCATTAAAGCAGCCCAAGTGAGACTTACTATATCCATGTGAATTATGTCTCCTATCTCTATGAAGGAATTATTTCATTATTGATTATTGATCAATAATCATAGTGGAATCGACGGTGCAGAGTCAAAAGAAAATAGTATTCTGACTTAAGGCTATTGATGAACTAATCCAATGAATCCACTCGTAACAAGTTCCTATATTATAAAATTTCTGGTAGAATCGGGAAGCATTAAGCACAAATACGATACACACACCTTTTATTTGGAAATAGCAAAGGAATGCTCCTAATGGAACATGTAGAAATAGTAAGACCTATTGTTTGTTACCTTTCTTTCATAAGCAAAAGACGTCAAAATATACCATCAAGATAGATAACCATCTATCAGATACCTCTATTTTATTTGATCTAAGGCTTACTTCTTTCTGTGAAAGAATGGAATGGTAAGACACCACCACTTTTTGTAATCCCCTACACGGGCAAAGAATTTTTTTTTTTTCAACTTTTCTTTTTACTCTATAAATAAGAGTCGCCCAACCATGTTGATTGAATGTTTGAGTACTCAAAGCCTCTCGTGAGTCTGGATACAAAGTATCTTCAGTCCTTTCCACAACTTCTAAATTGATTTCCCATCAGCCTATTCTATTCAATCTAATTCCAGACAGAGTCAGTAGACACTATTTTAGTATTTAGTATAGGTAGTGTAAGATAATTAGGAAGTCTTGATAGTCTTTCGTATAATCTCTTCTTCAATCCTAGGAGAAAAAATGGAGTGTCCTTTAGGAACTTTTGGATACTAAGATTTCCGACCTCTTACTTTCGTAGTTCTGAATCCCAGAATTGACTCTCACTATTTATTTGATTCAATTGATATCATAAATCAAATAAATGTCCGAATCAATCATTAATAAGTAAGGGTTACTTCATACCTATTGGTACCGGTTTGGACCGGTACCCAGAACCCAGATTTTGAGAAAAAAAAATTTACAGTTTTTTTTATAGAATTATGGATTCTAAAAATCAAGTATCGACAGGCCTAGTCGTTTGCCTCTGCTTCTTGCGGGGCAAGAATTTGTCGAGTTAGATCAGCAGAATAAGAAATTTCAAGTCTTTTGTTGATCAGGCGACACCCGGATTTGAACTGGGGATAAAGGATTTGCAGTCCCCCGCCTTACCACTTGGCCATGCCGCCAAATCTGATCCAAAATGGACAATATTTTTATCCATCCATATTCTATTACTAATTTTTTTTTGATCTTGAATCCCATTGTACTTATCCCTTTTAAAAAATTAATCCCTATTTTTTATTGGATCCAGTTTAGATTATTCTCTTCGATTGATTGTATCTCAAAAGACACACTGCTTAAAAACTTCCCTTCTCCTTCTATTGAAAAGAGAAAAAATAGATTTCCGGTCACAGACCGAAAAATTCAGGGCAAATTGGAACCATTAACTATTTTTACTTTAGAATTAGTGAACGGTTCTTAAATTTGTATCTCAAATTGTGTTTCTTTAATGGTATAACAAAATCAAATTGATTTACGACTAATCAGTATCAATTATTTTCAATAATCAATCCTTTTCAATTTCAATTATAACAAAATATATGTGTATATGTAAACCCCAGAACATAAATTGTTACACAGATACCGAATTGGGTCTTTCTCTTATGTACATATCCCTATAGAGAATTATCGTGCTTAAATTTTTCATTGAATATTTTGAATAGAAAATAGGAATTATGATATAGTGCGACCTGACTTCTGTTGCCACAAGTAAAATTACGATAAAAGATGCGATATGCGGATAGGTACATCGGCATGTACTTAATAAATACTACTCCTATTACTATTATGCAATTCAATCGTATTCTATCTATAAATTCTACTACCAAAAAAAAAAAGAATCCGCGAATTCTTTTTTGAACATTAAAGTGCGCTAAAAAAAGGAAATTCTATACTGCTCCTGATTATTCTGTCTTTATCTCATTCATAAAGAGCAGATTTAATCCTGAATCCATTTATTTTTTTGGTACCCAATCTGATCGTAATATCATAATAATAGGTAGAAATTGGATCAATTTTTATATTCTATACAAGACTCCATAAGTGGAAGTGATAGAATTTTTTTTCCAGGAATGTTTTATCAATTCATTTCCATTTGTACTTGTCGCAAATTCGAACTTGCGTCGAAAATGCTCTTCATTCCTCCGTCTCATTTCCGTTCATACGTATGAAATACTTTACATTACATATAATATATGGAGTTGGCTGAAATTTCATGTGATTCAGTAAACAGAATATACATTCCATCATTGCTAGATCGATCCGTATGGTTCGATGAATAGTGAGTCAATAATGGGATTTTTTCGATAAAGAGGAAACTTAAGATTAAGATGCTACGGAATGGAAATGAGGGAATGTCCACAATACCTGGATTTAGTCAGATTCAATTTGAGGGATTTTGT